GGTTCCACCTAGACCTAGACAGTTGATATATGCCTACTTTCTTTTCCCAGATCGCGACAATGAAAAACGCTTTGAGAAAGAGCAGAATATATGCTGTTCCCATCGAAAGTAGTTTTTCTACTTCAGAAGTATCCGGGTCGTTTGCATTTCGTGCATTTAGCCCGGTACAGTTGTGACGATTCATCTTCATTTTTAATGTCACATGGTCCTTGAAGTCACGCGCAGTGCTCTGCGTTTGCTCGAGATTCTGATTCGGATGTTCATCTCGAATCAGAATTATGTATTTGCGAAAGCAATCTAGATATCTTTCGCAAATAGAAAATTCACAGTCTATGAATAGCCACTTCTTGGAAGTCTCATGGTCTATCCAGTAGAAAATGAATATTCGCAAATAATTCGAAAAATACGGAAAATTCTTGAGGGAATTTTGCGTAGAATCGGGTTTCATGAGTTTCTCTTGGAAAACTTGATCAATTTCATATTCCCTATTTAGAACGTTTTCGAAACGATCTAAAATTTCATTCCATTTTTCGAATTTCTCATCATTATTCGAATTTTCTTCATTTTCGGAATCGTTTTCTTCATTTTCTGAATCTTCAGGATTGCCCTCAGATTCGTTCAAACAATTTCTTAAACAAATAATGGTTCGATTGCCCGGGATGGAGTTAGACTTTGTATATTGCACCTTTAACACAGCGGTGGCGGTGGTAAATAGTGTGTAGCTACTGAAACTTAAAACGCGAACTTTTTTTCTTAGCATAAGGGTCGCCTCCTACTAATGAATTATAAGTATCTATATTTTGTATTAACGACGAGATCGCTTATCGACTTTCGTATGTTTTCGGAAATTCGAAGTAGGTGCAAATTCTCCCAATTTGTGACCTACCATACCATCTGTTATATAAATAGGTAAATGTTCTTTTCCATTATGGATAGCAATAATATGGCCGATCATTGCGGGTATAATGGTAGATGCCCGGGACCAAGTTTTTATTATTTCTTTTTCTTCTTTCTTTTTCTTCTATATAGATTTCGAATTTCTTTTTCTATGGAATTTTTATATTAATATTCCAATTAATATATGGTCTAACCTTCCCGACCACAATTTTTTCTTTTAAAAAAGTCATTTTACCAATTACTTGTTGACTTGGTTGAATCCAATTCATAAATCAAACAAAGGAAAGAGTGTAATTGTTTAACAGATATATCAAATGGAGAATTCTTTTTAAATAAAAACGTGGGAGGATTAGATCGAATGCTCCCTGCGTGAATAAAAATTCGGTCTGTTGGACACCTTCAGGGACTTCTATATTCAACGTTTGTTCAATTACTCTTTTACCCGCAAATGCAATGGTGGCCTCGGGTTCGGCAATAACGACCTTCCCCAACATACCAAAACTAGCTGTTACCCCACCAGTAGTAGGAGATGCGAGGATTGATGTATAAAATAGTTTGGCATCTAATTGATAATTATATAACGCACAAGCTATTTTACTCATCTGCATCGAGACGTTCATCGAATCTGAATAAGATATCAATAAATTCGTTAAGAGCGGCAGACGACTTTAATTCGTCTGGAAGTAGTATCTGCCCGGGAGTTGAGCTGGTTAACAGCTCAGTAATGAATTGATCTAAAACGTCCTCCCGTATAGACTGTAGCTTTAGGCCCGCCCATTTTTGTCTCCAAATGGCGACAATGAAAAAGGCTTTCGTAAAGAGCTGAATATATGCAGCTCCCATCGAAAGTAGTTTTTCCATTTCAGAAGTATCCGGGTCGTTTGCATTTCGTGCATGCCCCGCTATACAGTCGTAATGAGTCAGATGCCGAAGGGCTGTGACATAGCCTAGTAGGTCACCCGCAGCGGTCTGCATTTCTTCGAGATTTTGATTCGGATGTTCATCTTGAATCAAAATTAGCGATTTTTTGAACCAATCCCGGTATTGGTCCAATATATTAAACTCCTTTTCTACGAATAGAAACTTTTTGGAAGTCTCGCGTTCTATCCAGTAGAAGATGAACATCCGCAAATAATGCGGAAAATACGGAAAATTCTTGAGGGAATTTTGCGTAGAATCGGGTTTTATGAGTTTATCTTGCAAAACCGGATCAATTTCGGATTTCCTATTATTTAGAACATTTTCGAAACGATCTAACATTTTTTTCAATTTTTCGAAATGATTATTCCAATTGTCGTCGTTAAATTCCGGGTAGCTCTCATAGCCATTTATTCGGCTCATAAAGACTCCTTTTATACTTAGATTTATTATTTATTTTGATTGTCATTATTTATACTTATTTGATTGATGATTTAGTTTTAAAAAATAGTTATTGATATTATTTAGATTATTTAGTTATAAAATAAGTGATTCCATTTATCTTTTTGCTCATCTATATTATTTCGATTATAAAATAAGTGATTCGATTTCTCTTTTTAAAAGATAGAACAAAACAATAAGCGTTTCGATTAATAAGTGATTCGATTTCTCTTTCTATCTTTCTAAAAGATAGAATAGAACAATAAGTGTTTAGATAAGTGGTTACATAAGTGTTTAGATAAGTGTTTAGATTTCTCTTTCGAAAAGGTAGAATAGAACAAAAGAGGAAATACAAAAAGTATAGAATATAGAAACTTTCTTTACTTTTTGTATTTCCTTAATTAAATTTTGTTTAATTTAGGGAGAAATTCTTTTAAAATCTCCGCCTTTTTAAAAATATCCTGAACAGTTTCTGTAGGTTGAGCACCCTTTTCAAGGAAATATAGAATAGCAGGAACATTTAAATAAGTTTGATTCGTTATCGGATCATAAAAACCCACTTTCCCAAGATCTCTTCCTTCTCTTCGAGATCGAACATCAATTGCAACGATTCGATAGACGGCTCATTGGGATAGATGTAGATGAATAATACCCCCCCTAGAAACGTATAGGAAGTTTTCGCCTCGTACGGCTCGAGAAAAAATGATTCCTAGTTCTATTTTTGTATAAAATAAAAATGGCAAATTGGTCTATAAAACGATCAAATCAATTAGATTATGATTGAAGTCCTTTTTTATTCTTCGTTCCTGAAAACAAAAAAAACCATTCGTACTCATAACTCAAGTTGAATAACTCTCAAATAGCTCAAAGGAAAATCTTTAGGCATTTCATTTTTTGAGTGGTCTTTAAACCCCTTTCCTTTTTGTTTGTCTCGTTTACAAATCTATTTGTATTGGATTTTTTTCTGGTCTAGTTATTGAGACAATTGAAAGGGTGTTTCCTTGTTCTGGGATCCTTTATCTTTTCTTTGTTTTAAATCATTGGGTTTACACATAACTTCGGTGATTTTTAATCCTTTCAAAATGGCAGCAACCTACCTTTTTTTGTGATTTCTTTCTATCTTTTATCAAAGAATCATACAAACGGTTGATTTCCACGCGATACATTTTGTATCGAAAGAGTTTTGTCAATTCTAAGAAACTTTCCTTTTCGATTGGAACCCTTTCCATATCGAAAATATACTTACGAAGTTGTTCCAATTTATTGATTGGCATTAACCCTAGATCCTTGCCCCTGAGAAATGAATCAATACTTTCTACTCGAGCTTCATCATAGACTATTTACATTACAACCCCCCCAAAAAAAAAATAAAGGAGAGGTTCTAGTGGAACAGAACAACCGATGTCGAGCCAAGAGCACCTTCATTCTTTTATAAAGTGGTGGGTGTAAAAATCCACAACGGACCGTGTCCTTCAAGTCGCACGTTGCTTTCTACCATATCGTTTCAAACGAAGTTTTACCATAACATTTCTCTAATTTGAAGCCGGTATGGAATCATGAATAATCATTTGTTCAGTCGGTAGGAACAAGTTTTACCCAGAATTCCCCTTGATTATTGTATAACTATTCCGGCTATAATTTTCATTATAAGTTAAGGAAGATAAAATACGAGCTTGTTTTATAGCAATAGTAATTAATCGTTGTTGTTTCAAGGTCAATCTATTCACTCGTCTATCAATCTATTCAATCTATTCACTCGTCTAGATAATATTTTTCCTTGTTGACTAATAAATCGATTAATTACACTCATGTTTCTATAATCAATTCGATCCCCCGATTGAATCGGGGGTAAACGCCTACGAAACCGAATTTCGGATTATCGGCGTCTAAAGAACTGGATCGCGTAGTAGAGTAATAACGCGCACCAGATTATCCGACTTTCAACACCACCCATAATCGGTTTGCATAATGCACGGTTATCGAAACCGAAATAAGGGGGTGTACCCTTTACTACGGTCAGGGGCATTGCGTCGTAAATAGCCTCTACTAGCTCCTCTTCATTATAGAAAGAAGTTTCCGTGTCAATTGCTTTCATTCCCACCGTTATATGACGATATGAAGGAGCATCAGCTAGAACTCGATTAGTGCCTTTTAGGAATGCTATTACCTGGCATCGCGCAGTAATTGGTAACCCGTTATTATCTATACCTTCAACTACCAGAGCGTTATAAAGCTTTGGCATCTTGCCCGACGGAAAGTCGATTTCTAGGGCTGGACCAATCATTTTAACCACATATCCGACGTTTTTTTCTACTCTTACTGGATCATCATTTTGGTAACTATTTTGCGTCATAAAAAATACCCTTTTTTTTTTTTTTTTTTTTTTTTTTTTTTTTTTCGATTGAACAGCCATTCGAATTTTAAATGAAATTCGAATGAATTAAATAACTTATTTATACAGACATAGTCAAGGGGCCCTCTATGATCGATGATCATAGAAATGAAGGGATATTTTAATCCTTACCAACTTGATCTTGTTGCCCCTGGCAACAAACATGCGTGAACCATTTCACGAAGTATGTGTCTGGATAGTCCAAAGTCTCGATAGTTAGCTCTCGCTCTTCCGGTCGAAAAACAACGTCGACGAAGGCGTGTAGGTGCACTATTCCGCGGTGGGGATTGTAACTTTCCATGAATTTCTAATTGTTTACTTACCGGTAGAAAGAGTTTCTATTATTCTATTTTTTGCTAAATTGGGTAATTTCATTTATCTTAGCCCTCCTTTACAGACTAGGACAAAGAATTGAGCCAAAATGAAGATAATTATAAATTTGTCAAATTTACCCAGTGGTTTCTTTTGCCAGTTAACTAAACCCGGATTGCGAATCTCCCCAATGTACATGGTTGTGCTGCTACCTTCAAACGTTTCAGTTCTACCTTTCAGAGCACTTAGAGGACTTTTTGTATCTAACACTTCCATCCCTTCCCTTAAAGTACCTTCTTTCCCAGCAGACATTAAAATTTTAGCGAGAACTCGATTATTTTCAAGGATACGCTGGACTTCGCAAATGACATAAGTATAACCTACCCCACCGGGGTAGCTTTCCTTTATAATTAAGGCGTTCAAAACCTTAGGCATCTTGTCTGGCGGAAAACCGATATCCAAAACAGTATCAATTTGTTGAAGAAGTTTTCCTTCTTTTTTTTCTTCAATACCAGAATCGCCAGGAACACAACTAATTGGATTTTTAGTATCCATGTTTTATTTTTTTTGATTATAATTCTATTCTGTTTACTAAATAACATGAAATATTTCCCAACTTCTTTTTTTATTGACTTTATTTTTTTTTTTTTTTTTTTTCGTTCCATTAAAATCGCAATCGACTACGAAATTTTAATTTCGTAGTCGATTCCTTTTTCTTACTAATCGGAAAAAAATTCCCATTCGGATTCTTCTTCGAAGTCGCCTTTTTCTCGTTCAAAAATGTAATCGTCTGTTTCCCACCAGTCGAATCCTTCTTCTACGTCTAAGGATTCTTCCAAATCCATTTTTTCCTCTATTTCTTTGAGGTAGGCTTTTACCTTGTTGAAGGCCATTCTTTCTTTTTGTAAGTCGCCTTTTTGCAAGAACAAGAACAAGTTTATTTTTTCTTCGACTTCAGAAACTAGATTCTCAACTTTGTCGAATAAGTTGCTGTTGCTTTGTTCTCCCGAAAGGGGTGGCTTCATAAATAGAACGATCAGTAATCGAATTATGCGTCTGTTAAGTAGATCCCTTTCTCTATTGTCTGGATTATTATCACTTTCTTGATCATTTTCTTTTTCATTTTGACTTTCATGATCATCGTCATCACCGGCATGCCACCCACAGTCATCCCACCTAGGGTCTTCCTGGGCATCCCACCCCCGGCATTATCCCAATTATCGAAATTCGCGGAGATTCTTGTATCCCTCGATTTAATACGTTTTTTGTAACCTAATAAAATAGAAAAACGAGGGAAGGGAGCCATGGTAAAGAAATTACCAAGCGCGGTCTTATCAATGGCACTGAATTTGAATTTAGTCGCATAAGTATTAGTTAAATAAAGATAAAGTAAATTTTTGTTTTGCATAGAATAGGAAGGGTTCTTTTTGGGTTCACGAAAATTTTCTTTTTAAAAGTAAAGTATAAATAAATACTTACTAACGTGAAACGAATAGTTGAAAGACATAATACTAAGCCGTAACATGAGAAATCAGACCGCATTAAAAAAGAAAAGATAAGGTGGCAGGCCTAGAAAAAGAAATGGATTCAGCAGAATATTGTAATGAATATTCTGACTTACTTGACCCGACTTATAGCTTTTTTGTTCGCATATAAAGCGGATTCGAAATTCTCTTTCATTCCACCTGTACCCGGGCGAATATGAAGCGCCCGGAGACTGTCTGTCTTTAACAATGAAGAAAATAGTGTATGGTTCCATAGATCTCGAGGAAATCGAAATATGCCAAATATTCGAAATCTTCTGATTGTAGAAGTCTCTTCCACTTGGAACTGTGAGTATCTTTTATAATGATTAGAAGATCCTCGATAGTATAGATCTTTTCTTCCATGAAAAAACGAGTTATTCGGGTAGATAACTTCAATTCTGAAATAAAGAAAAAAGCCGGGTCTTTTCTTTTTCTAGAGATATAGACTATCAACCTATACCACCACGGTTTCAGGTTCAGTTTATCAAAGTTACAATAGAATAAGGCCGTTAAAGCCCATGAATTATTAATAAATTCGTCTATTTTTCTGAAAATTTCTTCTTTTTCTTTCTTGTCCAAATCTTCTATTTCTAGGAGGTACTCGCGATCGTAGATTACCACCGTTATTAATAGATTAAGAGAAATTAGTTCTTCTTTTTTAATAAGTACATCAGCTACTCTTTTAGATAAGCCTAATTTGCGAAGAGGGATATATCGTGGATCCTCTTTCCCGAACACAATAAGACGGCAAATTGTTTTCTTTAGTGAAACCCACAATATACGGAAAAAACAGAAAAAAGCCAGAAAAAGAAAAATCTGTGAGATTGGGCGTATTTGTAAAATACGCCCTTGTATAACCAAAATTCTCATAGTGGTCCCTCCAATCCACTTAAAATATTTTTTATTGATAAAGAATATATTCTAACTTGAATATATAGTGATTGTCAAGTATATGATCGATGATATATCTTATTAGAATCAATTCGATTTCTTTTTTTATAACAATAATAATCTAAACTTTTTAGATAGAAATTGTCAACTATATGATCGATGATATATCTTATTAGAATCAATTCGATTTCTTTTTTTATAACAATAATAATCTAAACTTTTTAGATAGAAATTGTCAACTATATGATCGATGATATATCTTATTAGAATCAATTCGATTTCTTTTTTTATAAAAAAAAGAATCTAAACTTTTTAGATAGAAATTGTCAAGTATATGATCGATCGTATATCTTATTATAATAGATTCTTAAATAATATGGATTCGAATCTAATCGCCCTATAGAAATATTAATATACAGATTTCATTTCAATTGGAATTTGGTTATTCACCATGTACGAGGATCTCTACTAAGCATCCATGGCTGAATGGTTAAAGCGCCCAACTCATAATTGGAGAGTTCGTAGGTTCAATTCCTACTGGATGCATGCTAATGGGACCCTCTACTACGTCTATAGAAATATCTGATTCTCTATCTTATTGTATATATATAGATTAATATTGTAATGTAATGAATATTCTGACTTATAGCTTCCTTGTTCGTCTCCTAAGTATAAGATAGAGATATATTTCTTTATTTCGAATTTCTTTATATACGATTTTCATTTATTTATATACGATAGGTCCCGTTTGGTTTGGTTCTCTTTGGGATGAGAAATGGCCTACTTAACTCAGTGGTTAGAGTATTGCTTTCATACGGCGGGAGTCATTGGTTCAAATCCAATAGTAGGTAGAGTATTGCTTTCATACGGCGGGAGTCATTGGTTCAAATCCAATAGTAGGTAGAACTTATTAGATACCATTGACTCTGGTATCTAATAAGTTTTTCTACTCGCCTTCTTTTTTTATTGACTTTATTTTTATTTTTTTTTTTTTCGTTCCATTAAAATCGCAATCGACTACGAAATTAAAATTTCGTAGTCGATTCCTTTTTCTTATTAATCGGAAAAAAATTCCCATTCGGATTCTTCTTCGAAGTCGCCTTTTTCTCGTTCAAAAATGTAATCGTCTGTTTCCCACCAGTCGAATCCTTCTTCTACGCCTAAGGATTCTTCCAAATCCATTTTTTCCTCTATTTCTTTGAGGTAGGCTTTTACCTTGTTGAAGGCCATTCTTTCTTTTTGTAAGTCGCCTTTTTGCAAGAACAAGAACAAGTTTATTTTTTCTTCGACTTCAGAAACTAGATTCTCAACTTTGTCGAATAAGTTGCTGTTGCTTTGTTCTCCCGAAAGGGGTGGCTTCATAAATAGAACGATCAGTAATCGAATTATGCGTCTGTTAAGTAGATCCCTTTCTCTATTGTCTGGATTATTATCACTTTCTTGATCATTTTCTTTTTCATTTTGACTTTCATGATCATCGTCATCACCGGCATGCCACCCACAGTCATCCCACCTAGGGTCTTCCTGGGCATCCCACCCCCCGGCATTATCCCAATTATCGAAATTCGCGGAGATTCTTGTATCCCTCGATTTAATACGTTTTTTGTAACCTAATAAAATAGAAAAACGAGGGAAGGGAGCCATGGTAAAGAAATTACCAAGCGCGGTCTTATCAATGGCACTGAATTTGAATTTAGTCGCATAAGTATTAGGTAAGTAAAAGTAAAGTAAATTTTTGTTTTGCATAGAATAGGAAGGGTTCTTTTCGGGTTCACGAAAATTTTCTTTTTAAAAGTATAAATAAATACTTACTAACATGAAACGAATAGTTGAAAGACATAATACTAAGCCGTAACATGAGAAATCAGACCGCATTAAAAAAGAAAAGATAAAGTGGCAGGCCTAGAAAAAGAAATGGATTCAGCAGAATATTGTAATGAATATTCTGACTTACTTGACCCGACTTATAGCTTTTTTGTTCGCATATAAAGCGGATTCGAAATTCTCTTTCATTCCACCTGTACCCAGGCCCTTTATATTCGCCCGGAGATTGTCTGTCTTTAACAATGAAGAAAATAGTGTATGGTTCCATAGATCTCGATGAAATCCAAATATTTCAAATATTCGAAATCTTCTGATTGTAGAAGTCTCTTCCACTTGGAACTGTGAGTATCTTTTATAATGATTAGAAGATCCTCGATAGTATAGATCTTTTCTTCCATGAGGAAACTAGTTATTCGGGTAGATAACTTCAATTCTGAAATAAAGAAAAAAGCCGGGTCTTTTCTCTTTTCTTTTTCTAGAGATATAGACTATCAACCTATACCACCACGGTTTCACTTTCAGTTTATCAAAGTTACAATAGAATAAGGCCGTTAAAGCCCAAGAATTATTAAAAAATTCGTCTATTTTTCTGACAATTTCTTTTTTCTCTTTCTCGTCCAAATCTTCTATTTCTAGGAGGTCCTCGCGAGCGTAGATTACCACTATTATTAATGGATTAAGAGAAATTAGCCTTTCTTTATGAATAAGTACATCAGCTACTCTTTTAGATAAGCCTAATTTGCGAAGAGGGATATATCGTGGATCCTCTTTCCCGAACACAATAAGACGGCAAATTGTTTTCTTTAGTGAAACCCACGATATACGGAAAAAACAGAAAAAAGCCAGAAGAATCAAAATCTGTGAGATTGGGCGTATTTGTAAAATACGCCTTTGTATAACGAAAATTCTCATAGTGGTCCCTCCAATCCACTTAAAATATTTTTTATTGAAAAGAATATATTCTAACTTGAATATATAGTGATTGTCAAGTATATGATCGATGATATATCTTATTAGAATCAATTCGATTTCTTTTTTTATAACAATAATAATCTAAACTTTTTAGATAGAAATTGTCAATTATATGATCGATGATATATCTTATTAGAATCAATTCGATTTCTTTTTTTATAACAATAATAATCTAAACTTTTTAGATAGAAATTGTCAACTATATGATCGATGATATATCTTATTAGAATCAATTCGATTTCTTTTTTTATAACAATAATAATCTAAACTTTTTAGATAGAAATTGTCAACTATATGATCGATGATATATCTTATTAGAATCAATTCGATTTCTTTTTTTATAAAAAAAAGAATCTAAACTTTTTAGATAGAAATTGTCAAGTATATGATCGATCGTATATCTTATTATAATAGATTCTTAAATAATATGGATTCGAATCTAATCGCCCTATAGAAATATTAATATACAGATTTCATTTCAATTGGAATTTGGTTATTCACCATGTACGAGGATCTCTACTAAGCATCCATGGCTGAATGGTTAAAGCGCCCAACTCATAATTGGAGAGTTCGTAGGTTCAATTCCTACTGGATGCATGCTAATGGGACCCTCTACTACGTCTATAGAAATATCTGATTCTCTATCTTATTGTATATATATAGATTAATATTGTAATGTAATGAATATTCTGACTTATAGCTTCCTTGTTCGTCTCCTAAGTATAAGATAGAGATATATTTCTTTATTTCGAATTTCTTTATATACGATTTTCATTTATTTATTTATATACGATAGGTCCCGAGAATATTGTAATGAATATTCTGACTTACTTGATCTGACTTATAGCTTTTTTGTTCGTATATAAAGCGGATTCGAAATTCTCTTTCATTCCACCTGTACCCAGGCGCTTCATATTCGCCCGGAGACTGTCTGTCTTTAACAATGAAGAAAATAGTGTACGGTTGTATAGATCTCGATTAAATCTATATATGCCAACTCTTCTGATTGTACAAATCTCCTCCACTTCGAACTGTGAGTATCCTTTATGATGATTAGAAGATCCTCGATGGTATAGATCTTTTCTTCCATGAGGAAACTAGTTATTCGGGTAGATAACCTCAATTCTGAAATAAAGAGAAAAGCCGGGTCTTTTCTTTTTCTAGAGATATAGACTATCAATCTACACCACCATGGTTTCACTTTCAGTCTATCAAAGTTACAATAGAATAAGGCCGTTAAAGCCCACGAATTATTAACAAATTCGTCTATTTTTCTGACAATTTCCTCTTTATCTTTCTCCTCCAAACCTTCTATTTCTAGGAGGTCCTCGCGAGTGTAGATTACCATTATTATTAATTGATTAAGAAAAATAAGCCTTTCTTCATCAAAAAGTACATCAACTACTCTTTTAGATAAGCCGAATTTGCGGACAGGCATATATCGTGGATCCCCTTTTTCGAACAAAAGAAGACGGCAAACTTTTTTCTTTATTGCAACCCACTTTATATGGAAAAAACAGAAACAAGCCACAAGAGTCAAAATGTGCGAGACCCGATCCCGTAGGAAAACCAAATTTTGAGTCATATTTTCCTCCTATGAATATAGGATAAGATAGAAATATATCGATTCTATTTCTTTTATTATAAAATATATGTGCATTACACATAGGCATTGTCAAGTGTCAGACAGGATTAAAAAAGAAAAGATAAAGTGGCAGGCCTATAAAAATTATTTTAGGATTAAAAAGTAAAGATGGTGCCTAATACTAACTAGTCATTTTATCTATGATTTATGCATGTTTTTTTTTAAGTACTTACCTAAGTTTGTTTCCATTTTTGCAAGATAGGAGACGATAATCAAAAAGATCCATCGAAAAAAAAAGTGCAAAAAAACGTTTATTCAAAAGGAATCATTCTTTACTTGGATGAAATTCGTTTGAACCTCGCCTTTCACTTCCTTCACTTTAAGGCTATGCCATCCTAAGGTGCTGCTAAATAAATGGAAGGATCTTAGCAACGTCCATGAAAGATGAAATTCGTTTTATTTGCCTAATTTCCCTCAAAAAAAATGCACTCTTTTGACTAATATTCTTAATTACTAATTAAGAATATTAGTCAAAATAGAATTATCCGCTGCCACCAAAGAAAACCCTATTCTTCGTATTTTAACTTTGATTCTGCTAAATTAATTACTTGTTGACTACAAATTTTCTATCTTATCTTATGCAGTTCCAAAGATAGCGTACAACAAAACGTAAAGAAAATTCAGAACACAAGTAACTTAAAATAGTGTTGTCATATAAACCACTACCTCTTTTATGGAGAAA